ACGTTTATACGAAGAAAGACGTATGAGACTCGAACTTATGCCTTATCGAGTGGGTTATCCAATTTTAAAATTGGTTTATTCTGCAGCAACAAATGCTATTCACAATGTCGGTTTAAACGAAGCAAGTTTAATCATTAGCAAAGCAGAAGTCGTGAAGGGGTACTACTGTGAAAAAATTAAAACCTCGAGCTCGAGGGCGTAGTTATCCGATAAAAAGACCCGTTTTTCATATAACTATTGGATTAAAAGATATATCTGTAAAGGAAGTATAAAAAAGGAAGTATAAAGGAGCCAAATACGCCATATTATACTTCAAAGGCAACGTATGGAGAAATAAAAATAAGTAAATACACGGGACGTGTCATGATATATATAGTATTGGGAGATTATGGGACAAAAAATAAATCCACTTGGTTTCAGACTTGGTGCAACCCAAGGTCATCATTCTCTTTGGTTTGCACAACCACAAAATTATTCCGAAGGGCTACAAGAAGATCAAAAAATCCGAGATTGGATCAAGAATTATGTACAAAAAAATATTCAAATATCCTCTGGTGTTGAGGGAATTGCATGCATAAAGATTCAAAAAAGAATCGATTTGATTCAGGTCATAATCTATATGGGATTCCCAAAATTATTACTAGAAGGTAAAGGTGGGCCTCGAAGAATCGAAGAATTTCAGATAGATGTACAAAAAGAAATTAATTGTGTAAACCGAAAACTCAACATTGCTCTTACAAGAATTACAAACCCTTATGGACACCCTAATATTCTCGCCGAATTTATAGCCAGACAATTAAAGAATAGGGTTTCATTTCGAAAAGCAATGAAAAAGGCTATTGAATTAACTGAACAAGCAGGTACAAAAGGAATTCAAGTACAAATTGCAGGACGTATCGACGGAAAAGAGATTGCGCGTGTCGAATGGATCAGAGAGGGTAGAGTTCCTCTACAAACCATTCGAGCTAAAATTAATTATTGTTCCTATGCAGTTGGAACTATCTATGGGGTATTAGGCATCAAAATTTGGATATTTGTAGACGAGGAAGTCTAAGCCTTTATTTGACTTGTCTTTACGTTCTATCGGAAATAAAAAAGCAAAAAATGACAAACTCTTTCATTCTTTTTCTGTTAAATCAAAAAAAAAAATGGGCAATTCTATAAGGTTGAATAAAAATTCAATTCATTTTTTTATATTGATATAATTGCTATGCTTAGTGTGTGACTCGTTGGTTTTTGTAGGGTTAGTAGTCAAAAAAACGGACTGGCCCATAGTATGAACTAATAACTATCGAACTAATAACCAACTCACCGCTTCATATTATCTGGATCTAAAGAACTAGTCACGATATGATATATTGATCATATCATTGTAGCAACTGAATTTTTGTTTGCATAAACAAGCAAAAAAAAGAAAAACCAATCTGATTTTAAGTTGTGAAGCAATAACAAAAAGAATGCAGATAAATGGAAGGGTGAGAGAAAGAGAGAAAAAGAATACTAATGCTATATGATTCCAATATGTAAGGTCTATGAGCGATCTTATAAAGGATAGCGTAATAAAGCATCAATACTAATTTGATTGATCTATAATTCGATGAATTTGTTCATAGAACAAAAAAAGTCAAGAGCCCTGGGTCCACAAAGACTGAGAAAATTGACTCAATAACACATTTCATTTTCATTAGGAGCTCCGCTGTAGAATTCAGGCCTAGCCATTAATCGCGAAGCGATGGGAACGACGGAACCCGTGGATGCGGAAGATTCTATTGAAAACGAATCCTAATAATTCATTGGGTAGGATGGCGAAACGAACCCGGGACCAATCCACTTTTATTCTGAGAGGCCATGTCATAGGATAACCCTACAACTGAAATAGATATGGAAAGAGTAAATATTCGCCCGCGAAAGTTTTTATTTTATTGGATTTCTAAATTTTGATAGATCCAATATAATATGATAATAAAAAAGACAAAACAAAATAAATACTCGTTATAATAAAACGAAATTCTATTATTATTATCTATTATCTCTAACTAATCTATAAAATAATTATCTATAACTATAAATAAATAGAAATTGAATACATGTTTAGTTTTTTTTATATAAACTATCAAAACAAGATATACAAATTTCTAATAGATTAGATATTAGATAAAATCTCAAAGACTCCCACGATTCAGTATATTATTCATTAAATACATGTATACCATGTTATAATTGTTATTTTTCATTCGCGAGGAGCTGGATGAGAAGAAACTCTCATGTCCGGTTCTGTAGTAGAGATGGAATTGAAATTGAAAAAGAACCATCAACTATAACCCCAAAAGAGCCAGATTCCGTAAACAACATAGAGGAAGAATGAAAGGAATATCTTATCGAGGTAATCGTATTTGCTTTGGTAGATATGCTCTTCAGGCACTTGAACCCGCGTGGATCACGTCTAGACAAATAGAAGCAGGGCGGCGAGCAATGACACGAAACGTACGCCGCGGCGGAAAAATATGGGTACGTATATTTCCAGACAAACCTGTTACAGTAAGACCCGCGGAAACGCGTATGGGTTCCGGTAAAGGATCTCCCGAATATTGGGTAGCTATCGTTAAACCGGGTAGAATACTTTATGAAATGGGTGGAGTAGCAGAAAATGTAGCCAGAAAGGCTATTTCAATAGCGGCATCCAAAATGCCTATACGAACGCAATTCATTATTTCGGGATAAGAATGTATAACCAAAGAAAAGAAATCTTTTGAATGAAAAAAAAAACAAAATTATAGGTTTCTTTTTTTTTTTTTTGTTTTGGACAAACAATATTTCTTTTTTTACTTAGCCCCTTCGCAGTGAAAGAGCAAATAAAAAAAAAATGATATGATTCAACCTCAAACCCACTTAAATGTAGCGGATAACAGCGGGGCCCGACAATTAATGTGTATTCGAATCATAGGAGCTAGTAATCGACGATATGCTCATATTGGTGACGTTATTGTTGCTGTAATCAAGGAAGCAATACCAAATACACCTCTAAAAAAATCCGAAGTGATCAGAGCTGTAATTGTACGTACTTGTAAAGAACTCAAACGTGACAACGGTATGATACTACGATATGATGACAATGCTGCGGTTGTTATTGATCAAGAAGGAAATCCCAAAGGAACTAGAATTTTTGGTGCGATCGCACGGGAATTGAGACAGTTAAATTTCACTAAAATAGTTTCATTAGCACCTGAAGTATTATAAGTCTAATAAAACGGAGACTCTAATGCTATTATAGCATTTGAATAAAATATGAATAGAGTAAACTAGATTAATTAGTAAATTTGTCTCACGCATATATCTTTAACAATTCATAAAATAGAAAGAAAAAAGCATGTTGATTATATCAAAGTTCGGGGGTAACAATAATTTTAATTTATCATGGGTAAAGACACTATTGCTGATATAATAACTTCTATACGCAATGCTGACATGAATAGAAAAGGAACAGTTCGAATACCATCTACTAACATCACCGAAAACCTTGTTAAAATACTGTTAAGAGAAGGTTTTATTGAAAATGTGAGGAAACATCAGGAAAACAACAAATATTTTTTGGTTTTAACCCTACGGCATAGAAGGAATAGGAAAGGTCCATGTAAAACTGTTTTAAATTTAAAACGGATCAGTCGACCCGGTCTACGAATCTATTCTAGTTATCAACGAATTCCTAGAATTTTAGGTGGGATGGGGATTGTAATTCTTTCTACCTCTCGGGGTATAATGACGGACCGAGAGGCCCGACTAGAAGGAATCGGCGGAGAAATTTTGTGTTATATATGGTAAGCTTTCTTATATCCAAATTAAGATATGGAACTTTACTATTTGTGAAAAAAAAAGATAAAGAACCGGTTTCTATTCTCACTCTCCTCTTACATTAGTTAATACTTCAAGGAGGTTTTACCGCGAATGAAAAAATAAAACTGGATTCATGAAAGTTTAATTCCTGAATCACTTCCGAATGGTATGCTTCGGATTCATTTAGATAATGAAGATCGGATTCTAGGTTATGGTTCAGGAAGGATTCAACGTAGTTTTATACGTATACCAACGGAAGATAGAGTAAAAATTGAAAGAAGTCATTATGATTCAACCAAAAGGCATATAGTTTCTAGACTCCGAAACAAGGATTCAAACGATTAGGTGGTTTTTTTTTTCAACTTCAATATTCCTTTCGGAGGGATACAATTCGAAAGTTTCAAATTTCCAGAAACTAATTTTCTTCAAATAAGTAAATTTGAAATTCAGTTAAGGAATGACAAATATGAAAATAAGGGCCTCCATTCGTAAAATTTGTGAAAAATGTAGACTGATCCGTAGACGGGGACGAATTATAGTAATTTGTTCCAACCCGAGACATAAACAAAGACAAGGATAATCTTTATAAAATATAAAGAGACTCCCTAAGGGACCCAATATACAAATAAAAAAAAGCGGAAAAGATCCGTTTTGGCATGAAATGGATATATCCATATACCTCTGACTTATATTTATGAGACGATAAAATATGGCAAAACCCGCACCCAGAATCGGTTCACGTAGGAATGGGCGTATTGGTTTACGTAAGAGTGCGCGTAGAATACCAAAAGGGGTTATTCATGTTCAAGCAAGTTTCAACAATACCATTGTGACTGTTACAGATGTACGAGGCCGGGTAATTTCTTGGTCCTCCGCCGGTACTTGTGGATTCAAGGGTACAAGAAGAGGGACACCCTTTGCGGCACAAACCGCAGCAGGAAATGCTATTCGGACGGTAGTCGATCAAGGTATGCAACGAGCCGAAGTCATGATAAAAGGCCCCGGTCTCGGACGAGATGCAGCATTAAGGGCTATTCGTAGAAGTGGTGTAATATTAAGTTTCATACGGGATGTAACCCCTATGCCACATAATGGCTGTAGGCCCCCTAAAAAAAGGCGTGTGTAAAAATAAACAAAACATTGAAATGATTTCAAGAGAAATAAATAAT